GGGGGGGATCAAAAAAACTAGTAAAGAAAAATTATACAAAGTTATATATAAGTCGCTACCCCCCCTTGGTATTTCTTTAAATTTAATTGAATTTTGTTTAATTAGACGGAAGTTCTTTAAAAAGTTCTGCTTTCTTTAAAAGATTCTGAACAGTTCCTGTAGGTTGAGCACCCCTTTCAAGGAAGTATAGAATAGCAGGAACATTTAAATAAGTTTGATTCTTCATTGGATCATAAAACCCCACTTTTCTAAGATCTTTTCCTTCTCTTCGGGATCGAACATCAATTGCAACGATTCGATAGACGGCTCATTGGGATAGATGTAGATGAACAATACCCCCCCTAGAACCGTATAGGAAGTTTTCTCCTCGTACGGCTCGAGAAAAAATGATTTGATTCGAATGAACCTAGAAAATCAATTAGACTTTAATTTCATTCGTTTTTTGTCCTTCCTGAAAATTTCAAAGAAACCATTCGTACTCATAACTCAAGTTGAATAACTCTCAAATAGCTCAAAAGGAAATTCTTCTATTTAGTCAATTTCATTTATTGAGTTGTCTTTACCCGCTTTTTTTGTCTCGTTTAAAATTAGATTTGGATGATCCAGTTATTGAGACTATCGAGACAATTAAAACGGGTTTACTTGTTCTTGGATCCTTTAATATTTATTTTAAATCATTGGGTTTAGACATTACTTCGGTGCTTCTTAATACTTTCAAAATGGCAGCAACATACCCTTTCATTTGAATTGGAAATATTTGAAATTTTATTTCTTTCTATTAAAGAATCCGATGGACAGTTGATTCCCGCGTAATACACTTTGAATCGAAAAAGTTTGATCAATTACAACAAGTTTCCAATTTAAAAACAAAACTTGTTGAAATTGGATTGGATCCTTTTGATTTCTATATTATTATTATATATAGAAGATACGTTTACGAAGTTGTTCCAATTGATTGATTGGCATTAACCCTAGATCCTTGCCCCCCAGAAATTAATTAATCCTTTCGATTTCGACTTTTCGACTCGAGCTCCATCGTAGACTATTTACAACCCAACAAAAAAACAAAGGATTCGGGTGTAACAGAACAAACGATGTCGAGACAAGAGCATCTTCATTCCTCGATAAATCGAAAATAAGATGATGGATCTAAAAATCCACAAGGGATCGCGTCCTTCAAGTCGCACGTTGCTTTCTACCACATCGTTTCAAACGAAGTTTTACCATCACATTCCTCTAATTTGGAACCAGTATGGAATTGATTCAATTATGGAATCATGAATAGTCATTGGTTCAGTTGTACATAAACATCGTAATCTAGACTTTTTATTTTCTTATTTTAAAATAAAAATAAGATGTGATATCTGTATGTGGAACGATTTTTATGAAAAAGTCTTAGCAAGACAAGATCTTTAACATTCATAAATATATTTTAACATACAAAAAAAGTATCTATATAATACAAAATAATAGAAAGTAGAAAGAAGATATAATTATAACTATATATAATATATAAACGAATAACTTATTGACTCTGCATCTTCAAGTGACTAAATAGGATAGATTAGCCTATTTCCTACTTTTTCAATACCAAAGATTCAACTGACAAGAAATCATTAAAATCATTAATATTAATAAAGTTTTTATAAAAAAAATATTTATAATTGAAAAAGTTTCCTATTTAGAAATACTATCTTCTTTGAAGGAAATTCGCCAATAAGAAGCATGTTTAATCCGATAAGTCTTTCCTTGACTCATCACTGATTTAAAATAGATAAATAGATCAAAGATAAAGAAGAAATAATCCAATTTTTTTTTCGCAAATGGATCAAAAAATGATATTAAGTAAAGATTTGAATCTTTATTCTTTTCATCTGATTACGAAAAGAAAAATATAAAAATTATTTGCATTGAAATAGAACGATACATACCATATAAGCTAAATATTTCCTCATTTTATATGTTTATATGTATTTTGTTTAACTATAGGGATAGGGTTGAGTAATATTTCAATAATCAAATCTTGTCATAAAGTGAATAAAAGGAATAGGATAAATCATCCCTGCCTCAATCGTTCCATAGATTTCCAATTTTTCATTAGAGTCAACCGCGAAATACCTAAAAAAATTAAATAGAAAAAAATACATTGGCTCGATAACATAAAAAAATATGTTATAAAACATATGTTATGGAACTTGATCATTTGTTAATGAGATTCGAACAGATATTTAAATTAATACTGATTTACTCCTGACCACTCCATTATCTATAGCAATAATAGGAATACTATAGCAATAGCATAAAAATCCTCTGGGACGGAAGGATTCGAACCTCCGAATAGCGGGACCAAAACCCGTTGCCTTACCACTTGGCCACGCCCCATTTCAATTTATAATCTAAACTAAGAAACAATAAAATTGGTATTGGTTGTTTGTCAACTCCAGTCCAAATATCTATATATCTATAGAATAAACGGGTAGTAGGATGTTGATACATATAG